AACAAGTAAGCGTAATTCCTCCTAGACAATAAAATATGTTGACATGAGGAGGAACGTATTTACTAGTTATATCATCTGCAATCGCCTGAATCTCGAGACGCTCTTCGAACCAATCGTAGACTTTATTGAGATAGGTAAACCAAGGGGACTCCCCCTCTGAGAACCGTATATGAGAATTTCATCTCGTACAGCTCAAACAAAAAAAACCAAAAACAGGTTAAAATAGGTATGGAATAGAAAATTGGAAACTTCTTAATCTTTTGATTCAATTTTCGCTAAAAATATGAAAAAAATATGAAAGGGTAAAAGTAAGAAAGCTCTTTTTTTTTTTGTTATAATTAGAATGTCAAAAAATCAAGTAGGCTCACCTGTCTTTCTGTTGATCGTTCCAGGCCTCTTGAATCTTCTATTTCCCTATTTTTTTCTTTCATCTGTTATTTTAATTTGTATGTAATGTAGCTTTACTTTTGTTTTCTTTATTATTGATAGGAATTTTCTTGTTAAGACCCTAGGAATCAATTGAAACCTTAAATTCATACTAGAACCACGATGATTCAATAAAACCTTCAAGCTAAGTCAAGGATTCCCTGAGTAAGAACCATTGGATCATCATTTATTCAACGAGTAGAATCGATAGAATGACTAAAACTAGAAAGAAAAGTTTGTTCTTTGAGCAAAATCAAAGCAGAAACGGGAATTTGAAAGAAGAAAACTCTTTCAATTGAAAAACTTTTTTCTTTGGAAAAATTTGAGGAATCCGGCCACGAGGTCTGAATATTAAGTATGAATCATAGTTCAAATACTTCATGATATATTTCATATATTCCGTGCTCCAGATACTAGAATGAATATCCGACGGGGTAAAACCATCTCTATCAAGACGACAGACCCACTCTCTGTACTCTCAATAGGATCAATTATAACAAGTCACACACTCATATTCCGGAAATACAGAAACACAAAAATTTCGCGGTCGAACTACCAAAAAAGAATAAGATAAAATAAAAAGCCGAGGCCTAAATGCATCGTTTTTTGTATTTTTATTTAAAAGCTAGGGTTCTTATAAATCTAATTCAGTGAAATTCCGTCCAGTAAAACGGAAGAATTATAAATCTCCAAAATAATAGATAGGAATACCGCAAATAGAGCCATTGCGACACCCATCAAAGGAGTAGTTCCCCATCCAGGAGCTACTTTACCATATTCCGAATTCAATGGTTTCAATAAAGCCCCTACAGACGTCCGTCTTGGACCAGATCTAGAACTACCCTCAACAGTTTGTGCAGCCATAAATCCTATTTTGTATTCATTGAGATCTGTTGACTTTGTATACCATTCCGTTGTAAATAAACAATCTTATCATAGATCCATTGTGGTCTTGAAATTATATAATAATGGAAACAGCAACCCTAGTCGCCATCTCTATATCTGGATTACTTGTAAGTTTTACTGGGTACGCCTTATATACTGCTTTTGGGCAACCCTCTCAACAACTAAGAGACCCGTTCGAAGAGCACGGGGACTAGTTGAAGTAACGAGCCTCCCAATGTTGGGAGGCTCATTACTTCAATTCAGATAATGAAAAATCATTTCATTTTTTAGTTGGAACTTTAGGTGGTTCGCGAAAAAAGATAGCGAAAAAAATGATCCCTAGAGTCGAGACTAAGAGGAATGTATAAACCAATGCTTCCATAAATTTGATCGCGGTTTACAATTATAGCTTCCATACCTGTTTATTGGGGATCATCTCCCCGATTAAAGAAAAAAAATCAAAGAAAAGGCGAAAGGGCGGAGATTTAAATCCAGACTTTTTCAGTATCCTATGTAAAATCACAAAGAGAAAATAGAAGTGAGAAGCGAAAAATAACAGAGCAATGCTGCATCAGACTACTTGTCTTCTTGTAGTTGGATCTCCAAGTTTTTGGAATGCTCCAAATTCCACTTGAGCATCCAAATCTGGGTCAATACCAGCAAAAACATCTCTGAATAAGGTTCTAGCACCATGCCAAATGTGCCCGAAGAAGAAGAGCAGAGCAAAGGAAGCATGTCCAAAAGTAAACCAACCTCTTGGACTGCTACGAAAAACACCATCGGATTTCAAAGTAGCACGATCTAATTCAAAAATTTCACCCAATTGGGCACGTCTAGCATATTTTTTCACAGTCGCAGGATCACTATAACTCACTCCGTTCAGTTCGCCACCATAGAACTCAACGGTTACGCCTACTTGTTCGACACTATACTTCGATTCTGCCCTTCTAAAGGGAACATCGGCTCTAACAATTCCATCTCCGTCTACCAAAACAACTGGAAATGTTTCAAAAAAAGTAGGCATGCGACGTACAAAAAGTTCACGCCCTTCTTTATCTCTAAAGATAGGATGTCCTAACCACCCGACAGCTATTCCATCTCCGTTATCCATTGAACCCGCTCTGAATAATCCCCCTTTCGCTGGATTATTTCCGATGTAATCATAAAAAGTTAATTTTTCAGGAATTTTAGACCAAGCCTCGGATAAACTTTGATTTTCGGCTAGTCCAGCGCTAACTCTTCGATATATTTCTTGCTGAAAGTATCCCTGATCCCATTGATAACGGGTGGGACCAAATAATTCGATAGGAGTAGTTGCTGAACCATACCACATAGTTCCAGCAACAACAAAAGCTGCAAAAAAGACAGCAGCGATACTGCTGGAAAGAACGGTTTCAATATTGCCCATACGTAATCCTTTATATAGACGTTGGGGCGGGCGGACACTAAGATGGAATAAGCCTGCTAATATGCCCAATGTCCCTGCTGCAATATGATGAGAGGCTATTCCTCCTGGAACAAAGGGATCAAAACCTTCCACACCCCACGCGGGATTTACAGATTGTACCTTTCCAGTTAGTCCATATGGGTCGGACACCCATATTCCAGGACCATACAATCCTGTTACATGAAATGCGCCAAAGCCAAAGCAAGCCACTCCTGAGAGAAATAAATGAATTCCAAAGATCTTAGGCAAATCCAAAGAAGGTTTTCCTGTGCGTTCATCACCAAATATTTCTAGATCCCAATACACCCAATGCCAGATAGCTGCCAAGAAGCACAAGCCAGAGAACACAATATGCGCCCCGGCTACACCTTCGTAACTCCAAACCCCCGGATTCGTTATCGTCCCTCCTGTAATACTCCAACCGCCCCATGAATTGGTTATTCCTAAACGAGTCATGAAGGGTATAACGAACATACCTTGTCTCCACATTGGATCGAGAACAGGGTCGGAGGGATCAAAAACTGCTAATTCATATAGAGCCATTGAACCGGCCCAACCAGCAACCAGAGCTGTATGCATTATATGAACAGAAAGCAAACGACCGGGATCATTCAATACGACAGTATGAACACGATACCAAGGCAAACCCATGGTAATACCCCTTTATCAACAAAAAATAGACACTATGTAACTTTATTGCATTGAAAAAACTATGCTATGGACCCCCCTTTTTTTTTCAGTGGATTATCTCGGAAAAAGGGTTACTATTTGTTCTATTCTTTTAGTAAAAATGGAACAATTTGGTTCATAGGAAAAAAGAGAAGCAGATCTATTCTATACTCGATAAGTACCAATACGCAATGGGGGTTTATTCCCTTTTCGAAGAGCGCATGCATCCATATTTAGTCATCATTCAAAGTACCTATTCGTAAAAACTTTCTTTGTTTTCCTTTATTTTATGAACTTATTCTATCTATGTAGAAAATATGACGATAAAGCTAATATTATTAAAATAATAAAACCATTATTACGTTTCCACATCAAAGTGAAATAGAGTACTTAATTCTTTTTTCTTTCAGTTTATGCCTATTGGTGTTCCAAAAGTTCCTTTTCGAACTCCCGGAGAGCGAAATCCAACTTGGATTGACATATAGTGCGCCCTGTCAGATATATTGGGTCATATGGGATTTCCCCATTCTCTCCCCCGATCGAGATATCCTCTCTTTCGCCCCCCAAAAAAGCGATTGAATCATCAAAAATTTGTAACGTGAAGTGCAATGAAATGCAATTAGACCCGTTTTGTGAAGAGGTATCCAGATTAATATTAGCAATTGAAATAATTTATGGTCGACTTGGCTGGACCAATAAAATTAAGTATCCAGGCTCCGTTTAGAAAAACCCAATTGGTAATATATCTATTATTAGGACTTATAGATATCATAAACAACTCTATTTAGAAAGAAATTATTAAATAGCACTGATCCCAAACAGTTAATCAATCGAATAATAAATATAATGGATACGTCGAATATTTGGCGGAAGACATAAAAGAAATGAATTGCAAAATTGAGAAAAAATGAAAAAAAAAAAAAACAAAGACGTGGTATTGGGTTCATTTGTCCTATATGTGCAAATCAAAATCGGGCGGATCCTTACTCGGAGTAGAGCATAAACCTAAAAAAATGGAAGAAGCCCATTCAGGAACAAGAAAATGGCATCGTGATTTTTGGATTGGATCTCGATGAAAAAATACATCAATGAAAAGTTAGTGCGATAAAACTGTTTTTTATATTCTAATATTATAGGAAAACCGGCCAAACGCATCGTTCTTCAAAAATGAAAGAGAAGCCCCTTCCTTCATTAAAAGGAGTCCGCTATAAAAAAAGAAAGAGGGCTGGAAGCTGGAAGCTACACATTGATTTTTTTTCGCAAGTTTTAGTTTTGTTGAACCGTATGCATCAAAAGGTGCCCGTACGGCTCCTAAGGGATACAATTTTATCCGAATCAACCGACTTTATCGAGAAAGATTAATTTTTTTAGGCCAAGCGATTGATAGCAATGTTTCGAATCAACTTATTGGTCTTTTTGTATATCTCAGTTCGGAGAGTGAGACCAAGGATCTGTATTTGCTTATAAACTCTCCCGGCGGATGGGTAATACCTGGAATAGCCATTTATGATACTATGCAATTTGTGCGACCAGATATACAGACAATATGCATGGGATTAGCCGCCTCAATGGGGTCTTTTATCCTGGTCGGAGGAGCAATTACCAAACGTCTAGCATTCCCTCACGCTTGGCGCCAATGGGTTTTTTATTTAAGAGAAAAAAGAAGACTATGCCTTCGCCATATGAATTATTAATATTAAGTAATATTAGCATGGCACTTCGAATTCGATATGCAAATTTTTTATTGTTTTTTCAAAATATTAGATTATGTATCGAAAGAGTAGTATGAGATAAAGGAAGGGTATTTCCGATTTTATCTTACCTATCGTAGGTCGATTTCAGCGTCACAAACTTTTTTCACACCGGCAGGTTATTAACAACATTTATGTTATGAAAGGGTACGAAAAAAAAAAAAAAGAAACTTTGGGATTGCTGAATCACAGACGAAATAAATATATTAAAGCAACGGGGCCATCATAGTATTTTTGAACTCCTCCGAAAAAAAAAAAGAAGGGTGGTAATTGGATCATTTACCGATCTGGGTATAATAGATCCCACATTTTCTCTTTCTTCGATGAAAGGTAAAAAAATTCCATTGTGGAGCCGTATGCAATGTGAAAAAAATGCCCGTACGGTTGTTCAATTCTATCTTTTTCTTATTTTATTCTTTATCTCTTCGCCTTGCCTCCTCGTGCGAGATACAGGAACCTTTGATTGTGTTATATTATATGATCAGGGTAATGATCCATCAACCTGCTGCCGGTTTTTATGAGGCACAAACGTCCGAACTTATCCTGGAAGCGGAAGAACTACTGAAACTGCGCGAAATCCTTACAAGGGTTTATGTACAAAGAACAGGCAAGCCCTTATGGGCTGTATCCGAAGACATGGAAAGGGATACTTTTATGTCAGCAACAGAAGCCCAAGCTCATGGAATTGTTGATTTTGTAGCGGTTGGATAAAAAATAGCTTCGTGCAAATATACGATTTAAGATTTTATCTTCTTACTTCTTAATTACTTAATTTTATCTCCTTACTTCTTAATTACTTAATTAAGGGTTTAATATTCTATTAATATATTGAAATCGAATAAATCCATAATCATCCGGTTAGGATCAATCTAAACCAGCCCATAATGTATAATTCAGCATGCCAACTATTAAACAACTTATTAGAAACCCAAGACAGCCAATCAGAAACGTCACGAAATCCCCCGCTCTTGGGGGATGCCCTCAGCGTCGAGGAACATGTACGAGGGTGTATGTGCGACTCGTTTAAATCATGGACTGAGACAAAACAAAAGAAAAAACAATTTTTCCAGTATCAATGATCAGTACCGGTGAATCGGATAGAATGGAAGAACTCCATTCACTATCTAAAAAAGATGGATCTATCATATCTTTCTATTGTGTATGAAATTTATGGTTTCAATTGGTGCAAATTAAATCACCTGAATTTTCAATTTAAGATGAGAAAGAATTCCCCATTGGTAACAAATAGTTACCCATTAAGCGGGGGAAATCCTATTTAAAAAAGTAGAAATATTATGTTTAGAAGAACGGACTCACAAGGTCAGCTACCCAACCAATCTTCATAATTAAATACCGTTACTGTATAAGGTATATCTCATTATGAAAGACCCATTACTGGAAAATTCATGGGTAGAGCCAAAGAGTGGTAACTGTACAAGTTACCAATAAAATGAAGGAAAGGGCTCCGGTGTATAGAGAAGACCTCACCGTTTAAGAAGTAACCATAGAGACGATGGAACCCACAATTTCTTTAGCTATTTCGATTTTTATTTTTCCAATGCCTAGAAAAAAGGAAAAAAGCGTGGTAGGGAAGGTTATAGTAGCAAAAGCCATTGGAATTTTTATTTTATAAATTGGAAGAATCCGTTTTGTTATTAATAGACTAGGAAGGGGGAAAAGAATAACTGAAAGAAAGGAAATCCATTAGTTATTCATTAAAGTTTCATTTACTCAATGACCAGAATTAGACGAGGATATATAGCTCGGAGACGTAGAACAAAAATGCGTTTATTTGCATCCAGTTTTCGCGGGGCTCATTCAAGACTTACTCGAACAATTATTCAACAGAAAATAAGAGCTTTGGTTTCGGCGCATCGTGATAGAGATAGGAAAAAAAGGGATTTTCGTCGTTTGTGGATCACTCGAATAAATGCAGTAATTCGCGGGGCGGGGGCATCCTATATTTATAGTAGATTAATACACAATCTGTATAAGGGGCAGTTGCTTCTTAATCGTAAAATCCTTGCACAAATAGCTATATCAAATAGGAATTGTCTTTATATGATTTCCAACGAGATCATAAAATAAGGGGATTGGAAGGAATCCGCCAAACTTTTTGAAATGGAATTCTCTGGAGAATGAACTCCGGGAAGGTAGAGTAGAAATTAGTATGATAAAATCTGATAATATGATAAAGTCGTCAAAATGAGCGAACACGCCCGATAAAAAAATTTATTCCTCTTACCCGATTCTTTTTTTTCTTACGACACGAATGATTCTCGGATTTTTTGAACAAAACGTCCATCTGTTTTTGAGTTCGGATTAGAATTTTGATTCAATTGAAAAGTAAGCCTATTTTTTTCTGTTCCTAAAACCAGGAGTTCTGGTGGTTGACTCCCTTCTTTCAAATTGTTTCTCATTATTAAGAAAAGGTAACGAAGATAAAATACGAGCTTGTTTTATAGCAATAGTAATTAATCGTTGTTCTTTTAAGGTTAATCTATTCACCCGTCTAGATAATATTTTTCCTTGTTCACTAATAAATCGACTAATTAAACTCATGTTTCTATAATCAATTCGATCCCCCGATTGGATCGGGGGCAAACGCCTACGAAAAGATCGCTTGGATTTAAGAAAGAGTCGCTTGGATTTATCCATAATTTGTTTATTCCTTATCCCTAAAATACTATTTCGATCAAATCAAAAAAAATTATAGAAGAAATTCATAGGATTGGGTTTGTCTATATTTATTTAGTTGTTTTTATTTCAATATATGAAATAATAGAAATATATATCTAAATTTTTTTCATGTTCCTTGAAAGGGTGACACCCAAGCACTAGGTTCGATCTATATCTATTTCTTTATCTCCCCATGAATTGTATGTTTGAAACAATACGGACAGAATTTTCTCAATTCCAATCGACTAGGTGTATTGTGTCGATTCTTTTGAGTAATATATCTGGAAATACCCGTTGATTCCTTATTAACACCGTTTCGAACACAACCGGTACATTCCAAAATAACCCTTACTCGAACGTCTTTACCCTTTGCCATGAACCTCCTTTGGGTTTTTGATTCACCCAACGTTTCTATTTTCCGATCCGACGCAAATAAGAAGAAAGGAAAAGGGACGAAAAAATAGAAGTGGCTAACAACTCAAAATCAAATTATGAAATTTTGTTGCAATTAATATAGTAAATAATAAGTAATACAACAATTTCGAAAGCGATTTCTAATCGCAGTACACATTTAAGTATCTTGTATTGCATGATACTCTTATTCTAGTCACATTTCCCTTTTGTTTTCTTTTAACTCTATTATTAATTTGATTCTTAATTTAATTTGAGCCTTAACCCGAATTTAACTGAGGTTGAATCCACTTTTTTCTTTCTCTTTACCCCCGTATTCAATCTATCTAATTCGAAAAAAAAAGACGGGAAAGAGAGATTAGTCACAAATATTTGACTCTATCTCTAATCTTCTTCACCCCTTTCCATATCAATAACTAGAATGAAAAAAAGGAAATGTCAACGCATCTGGGAAGAAACGATTGATTTCTATCAATAAACCTGCTAAAGACCCGAACCAGAGAGTACTTAGTACCGGTGCCACGGAAAGATATGTTTTAAAATCTCGCATTGAGAATCCTCCTTCTTTTTTTTATATTCCATATTGTAATACATTATGGTAAGAGATGTATATGTAGTTAAAGACCACCTGTATTTGTGTGTGGAATCAAAAATTCAACTTGACATGTGCAATGATTCGGTAGAGAAGATTTTCTTTTTCTTAAAGCAAAAAAACGGGTCCCTTTGCGCCTGAGAATTCCCGAGAAAAATATTAATTTATTATTATATGTTATATGATATGAGACCAAGAGGAAGAAATGGCAAGATACATTTTGCATAGAAAGGAAGGAAATGGAAATAAAATAAGGATGTGGAAAACAAGACGGGGATTTTCTACAATGATACTGTAGACCAGTTGAAAGGGATGTAGCGCAGCTTGGTAGCGCGTTTGTTTTGGGTACAAAATGTCACGGGTTCAAATCCTGTCATCCCTACCTATTATTGCTCCTCGAAGCAGTAACCAGAGATACATTTTAGAGCGATTCAATTTGGACATACATAATACATAATTTTCAATTTTATGATAGTATACATATGCAAGAAGTATTTATTTGGGTTGAAATTTTTTGGGGGGTTCTATACTATATAAAAAAAAGAATCCCCTTCTTTACAGTCTTTTCCGTTGTGGTAAGAAAGCGCTCTTAGTTCAGTTCGGTAGAACGTGGGTCTCCAAAACCCAATGTCGTAGGTTCAAATCCTACAGAGCGTGATTCTGCTCTTGTCTTGTTAGATCGAAAATTCCACTGAACTGAAATACAGCAATCTGAATTTGACCTTTGACCCCCCCAAAAATTAAATTAAAGAAAGGAGGAGGTCAGTTAAAAAAAGAGATGTGAATTAATATTAATCAAAGGTCCAACTGATCACCACGCCTGTATTGTAAATATGCGGTTACGAATAATCCAGCCAAAGTAATAGGAATTAGACCTAAGACAATTCCAAATAGAAAAACTTCAATCATTTCAATTTAATTTATTTGAAAAGGGAAAAGGGGAGGTAATATCTATCCCGAAATATTACTATTAATTCGTATTGCTTAGGAATCTCAATTCCCAATAATTGGTAATTAACACGGTAAGGAACTACCAAATATATGGAATACCACAGAAGGATTTCTTTTTATGAATTATTCATTCAATTAATTTCAAATAAGTCCTATCTTACTCAGACCAATAAATAGAGCCGAGGTTAG